GCACTCCATTGCTGTTATTTCATATGTATCTGGTTACAATTATCTACGCTCCCAGTGTGCCTATGATGTAGCACCTGGGGGACTGTTAGCTAGTGTGTATCATCTTACGAGAATACAGTCTGGTCTGGATCAACCAGAAGAGGTATGCATAAAAGTATTTGTCCCAAGGAGCCATCCTAGAATTCCATCGGTTTTCTGGATTTGGAAAAGTTCGGATTTTCAAGAACGGGAATCCTATGATATGTTGGGAATCTCTTATGAGAATCATCCATACCTGAAACGTATTTTGATGCCTGAAAGCTGGATAGGATGGCCCTTACGGAAGGATTATATTGCGCCTAATTTCTATGAAATACAAGACGCTCTTTGAATATCAATCTTCACTTCTACGCCTACCGACATTCAAGGAATCTTTTTCTATTCTGTTCTAGATCAAAGAGATTCATTGGATTCTCATGCATATTATAGATGGCCTCAATCCAAAATAGGGTTTCATTACAATTTTCCAATTTGGAAGATCTTTCTTTCGGGGGAGCCGGGCTACTAAAATGAAAAAAAAAAGAGTTATGCACCACGAACTTTGTACCGCGCACAGCACTTAGATGGGTTCTCAAAAGTCACGTAGGAGGGAGGAATAGGAAAGACAAAACGAAAGAAAGGAAAGGGGTTGCTGAGATTCTTCTATTTGGACTAGATCCAAAACGAATCTTGCCTATTCCCAACAATCCACTCCTTAAGACCGGACTCTTGGGTTTGCAAACAACTAACTTGACTTTTTGGATATGAAGGATTCATATTTTTTGTTTGAATGAGAAGAGGCATCATAGAAACAAAGAAAAAAGAAGCCGAAACAGCATCGAATTCTTTTCTTTTCCTATCTACAAAAAGATAGGGAGGTATAGCTCTAAACACCTAGATGGAGAAGTATAGGTCGTGGTCTAAACTATTAACCAATATGTCTGATGATTCATATCGAATTTTTATGAGTATCTATTAGTACCTACATGCCAGGAACCAGATTTGAACTGGTGACACGAGGATTTTCAGTCCTCTGCTCTACCAGCTGAGCTATCCCGACCCTTTCCGATATATTATGCCCATCCTACTCGATAGATTAGGTCTCTGTCAATTCAAATGAAAGAGAATCAAAAAGCATTACAAATTACAAAGTCTTATCCAGGGAATTTCTGAGATCTTCAACAAGAATACTTTATAGGTTTCATTGAATTAAGAATCATGAATATGTACTCTGAATGATTCAAACGGCGGTTCCTTACTGCTCTTTTGTACGTATATCGTACATCTCCAGGACTTGTGATAACGGAGGAGCATTTCTGCTCCGATCCAGTTGGCAAGATCCAGTTGGCAAAGTATGGCAAAGTGTAGAGTGAATCAGAAACATATCGTGGAATGGAACCGCTGATGAAAAAGAGGATAGAGTTCGGGGAATGGGCCCTTTGTTTAGTGTGATTGGGGATAGAGGGACTTGAACCCTCACGATTTCTAAAGTCGACGGATTTTCCTCTTACTATAAATTTCATTGTTGTCGGTATTGCTATTGACATGTAGAATGGGACTCTATCTTTATTCTCGTCCGATTAATCAGTTCGTTAAAAGATCTATCAGACTATGGAATGAATGATTTGATCACTGAATTTGTGGGGATCGATTCACAATAATGCTTCCATTTTTCATAAAAAAAAAATATAAAAAAAGAAGGATTCGGGGAGGAATTAATATGAATCGTTTGATTATTTCAGTATACGTATGTACCTAGGTTCATCGGAAAGATTCCTCTAGCAACGCACGCAGTCTACCCCATTCGTTAGAAGAGCTTCCGTTGAGTCTCTGCACCTATCCTTTTTAGATTCTTGTTTTCGGAACCCCCCCCTTTTTTCTGAAAAAAGGATTTGGCTCAGGATTGCCCATTTTTGATTCCAGGGTTTCTCTGAATTTGAAAGTTTTCACTTAGTAGGTTTCCATACTAAGGCTCAATCCAATCAAGTCCGTAGCGTCTACCAATTTCGCCATATCCCCTTATTTTGTTTTGAAACTAGGATCCCCTTCCCCCTCTTTCTTTTCTTTCTCATTTTTCTTTCATTTTGGCTTATACCGTAACCTTTGAATTCATTAGATTAGATAGGATTCTATATCTAAAAATCGAAAAAGTTTATCCGTTTAGTTTCCTCTTATTTGATTTCTTATGTATCTTCTATCTATATATATCCTTATCTATCGGAGAACGGGTATTTTGTCCAATCAGAAATGATTCTAACATTGATGAATCCGCAATTCAACATGGATGGATCTATACCACAGAATATATGCCTCTCTTCATCTCATTTTTAAGGTAACTTTTTTCATACTTAAACGGTCGATTCCTTTTTATCTTATCGCTCTGAATGAAACCAGAGGAATGTCTCATTTTTTTTTCTGTTCTGTATTGTATCCTTAGTATCCTTATTCTCTTGATTCTTTAAAATCATATTCATATAAATAGAAAAGAGAATCCTATAAAACTAAAAACGAAAACTAGAATCAATGAGACATCGAAAATCAAAAGAAAACTTCGATTGATTTTGATTTCAATTGAAAAAGGATATAAAATTCTATTTGAGATTTCTTGTTAGAGAATATTCATTCTGAAGTCGATTTCGAGTCTTTCTATATACTAGAATGCTAGAGAATTTATGAATAACTAAGATACTGGCAGTTTGCCGAATTCTTATGCACAATTTCTGTTATGTGAGCCCGCTTAGCTCAGAGGTTAGAGCATCGCATTTGTAATGCGATGGTCATCGGTTCGATTCCGATAGCCGGCTTTTAAAAAGGAATGGAATATTGAAAAGACTTCTTTACCGTCTTTCAAAAAGTAACTGATCGAGTATGTCGTAAGAACTTCCAACTATGAATAAAAAAAAAAAAAGCTTCGAGCAGTTAGTAACAAATAAAGAAAAGTATTCTTAACTTGCTATATATGCCAAAGAGTCTGAATATTGCTATAATTCATCGCATTCTTCTTTGTAGTACAGTACTTCAGTCGATTTTGCTTCGTTTATCATTTAGTTCAGTCTTAATTTAGTCAATTCCATTTTCAATAAAAAAGGAGTCTTTATGTCTCGTTACCGAGGGCCTCGTCTCAAAAAAATAAAACGTCTGGGGGCTTTACCGGGACTAACTACTAAACGCCCCCCCGCCCCCGATCGTCAAAAGAGAAAGAACAACAAAAAATCTCAATATCGGAGTCGTCTAGAGGAAAAACAAAAATTGCGTTTTCATTATGGTCTGACAGAGCGACAATTACTTAAATACGTTCGTATCGCTAGCAAAACCAAAGGATCAACAGGGCAGGTTTTACTACAATTACTTGAAATGCGTTTGGATAACATAATTTTTCGATTGGGTATGGCTTCGACCATTCCTGGGGCCCGGCAATTAGTTAATCATAGACATATTTTAGTTAATGGTTGTCTAGTAGATATCCCAAGTTATCGCTGCAAACCCCGAGATATTATTACAACGAAGGATAAACAAAAAACTAGAGCTCTCATTCAAAATTCTCTTGCTTCATCCTCCCAAAAGAAATTGCCAGAACATTTGACTCTTCACTCATCCCAATATAAAGGATTAGTCAAGCAAATAATAGCTCGTCGTCGGGTTGGTTTGAAAATCGAAGAGTTGCGAGTTGTAGAATATTATTCCCGTCAAACTTGAACCTAACTAAAAGAACAAAGCTTCGGCAATTTTGGCCCCCTTTTCGACAAAATAAATCGACCTAAGTATAAGGGAGTTCCCAGTTATGTATCATGGATCGGCGGGGATATTTGCATTCCTTGGCCGCTCTTTCCAGTATCTTTCCGTACTACAAAAATGAGTAATCAAGAATTTATATCAAAGAAAGATCCCTTTGCTGGAAGTATTCAATTCCATTTGATTTGATACATTGTGGGCAATAAGATTCGTGAATTCCGTGAAGGGACGGAGAGAGAGGGATTCGAACCCTCGGTAAACAAAAGCCTACATAGCAGTTCCAATGCTACGCCTTGGACCGCTCGGCCATCTCTCCAAAAAAATCGGATGTTCTGATTATGGCCTAGAAACCCGGTGAATCGCGAATTCGAAACTACCTACTACAATACAAGAGACAAAACCTAAAAAAAATATCGGTAATTCAAATGAATATTAATCTATCGATTCTACTATTGGGTGGGAGGATTGATTTACCGGACCAACCTCATCCAAGCACTAAGTAATATGGCTGTTAGGGTGGTACAAAACGGAATGAAACTCTTGGGGCAAGGGGTCAATCGCATACGACCCTTCACAGGGTTCTTACTATTTTCGTGGCGATTTGCCATTCTTCTATTTTTCTTTTTTTAGGAACGTTCTGCTTTTTGGTTGCCCCACAACCTAAGAATCTCTTAACCGTCACTAGGACCCCGCCTTCGGAAGTCAGGTATTCTCGGAAACAGGATTCACGTCAAGTCCGCGGGATAGTTCGGCCCATCAATATCCGGATGGACCGTCGGATCGCAATCCAGACCTGGGAAATGAAGGATTGCTTCCTTTTTGGGCATCCGCTATACAACCGGGACATCCAGGAGGGTCCTCTCGATCGGCGAGACCAGTCCCAGATTCTATGGGAGCAAAACCGTTTGCTCGCCTCCGAGCTGGCACGACAGAAACAGCCAAGTGGTCGGCTTAGCCGCGCTATGGATATACAATCTCCAAAGAAATCTCATAAGCTCTCGGTATGAATCCCGAGAGCTCTCTCTAACATCAACCTCAACGATCCAGGAGTTGGAGAGCCGGGTTTCCTGGTTCCAGGAAACTGACAATTCTGTCACTCTGCAGGACCAAAACTTCCGCCTGCAGGAGGACAATGACCGCCTCCGGGCATCCCAGATAACCCTAATGGGTGAGTTGCTCCTGGAAAATCATGAAGTAGTAACATCAACCTCAACGATCCAGGAGTTGAAGAGCCAAGGTTCCTGGTTCGAGAAAAGACTAATATCGGCAGGGGCTGAACTAAGCCGGCAAGAAAGAACAATAAACCATCAAAAAAATATCATAGAAAGTAGCAGGCAATTAATGTACGACTTCTTTCAAAGTCACGAGGTTAGGAACTGTGAAATTGCCATTGAACGGTACCGTGAGGATCAAACTCGCTTTTCTCTGGCTACGTGTAGCAACGAAGACACGTAACCAAAAGAAAAAAAAAGCGAGTTCAAAAAGGTTCTGCTATATGGATCTGATGCAGCAATGTAAACAATTCGAAAAAAGAAAAATAGAAAAGGGTTTTCTCAAAGTAAAAAAAAAGACTCGGGGGATAAAAAAACCTGTATGTTTTTTATCCCCCGAGTCTTTTTTTTATATGATTTCGTACTGTCCAATTCCTTTGTTTGTGGGATTCTTATCCTATGAGAGGTAATGAGAAGAATGAGGGAGTGGATTGTGAACTATGCCTAGATCACGAATAAATGGAAATTTTATTGATAAGACCTCTTCAATTGTAGCCAATATCTTATTACGAATAATTCCGACAACTTTAGGAGAAAAAGAGGCATTTACCTATTACAGAGATGGTGCGATTTGATTCTTTTTATTTATTTACCATTCTCCGTCTTACGAGCCAGAAAGACACATGAGTGGGGAGAGAGCGAAAAAGATTCTTCTATTTTGATATATTATCTAAAAAGAAACCCGAAAGAAACCTACGCTTCGTGAAGGTGAAGTTTGGAAATAGAACAATTCCTTCTATCGTGTATCCCCGAGTGATGCAGCCTCAGATGCTTTCATTTTCAATTTGAGTATTGAGCGAAAGGTTCCACCTATAGGTTCTTACAAGTCAATCCTACTCCACTAATACCAATAGGCGGCATAGAGGAAGAAGCACTACACCTAGGAATCAACAACAAGAAAACTTTAGTTAGAACTTACTCCCTTTTCCTTATTGGGATCGGGACTAACAAACAAGAGTGGTTAGGACAACAAACATCCATCTCGTTCGTACTTTGGATACCCGTAGAACCATCGAAGTCCGTTGAAGTGACTCATCCCTGAAAATAGGAGGCGTTGAGGACAAAGAAATTGTTAGAGTTCCCTTTTCTATCTACCATCAATATGCTGGATGTTAAGAAAAGACCTCTTGCAAGAAGGTTGGGTAGAGATTTCTTGTAAAAATACTAGCCCCTCATCAGTTCATAAAATGAGAATCTTGCAATATCTTTTTTTTTGATTCCATGGATTCTTCTCAGTCATTATGTACAGAAGGGAGGAGCCGTATGAGATTGAAATCTCACGTACGGTTCTGGAACGGGGGTTATTTGACTAGAATGAACAACCGTAACGGATGTCAGCTCAATCCGAAGGAAATTATGCAGAAGCTTTACAGAATTATTATGAAGCTACGCGACTCGAAATTGATCCCTATGATCGAAGTTATATACTCTATAACATAGGCCTTATCCACACAAGCAATGGAGAACATACGAAAGCTTTGGAATATTATTTCCGGGCACTCGAACGAAACCCATTTTTACCACAAGCTTTTAATAATATGGCCGTGATCTGTCATTACGTGCGACTATCTTCACTATAGAAAGAGGGAAAGAAAGATCCAATCCGCCAGTCAATACTAGAACGAAAATAGGCTTTCTACATATTTATCGTACAAAGCAACGATTTTTATTAGCTGTAGCAAAGAAAGAAACTTCATAGAAGCCAAAATAGGAAGAAATAGCTATGCCTATAAAACTAGATTCTATGGATAAAAGCTCTAATTGAATTGATGGGGGAAGCGCCGTAAGGATCAATTAGCGAGGGTTTTGGCCGATACAATACGAACTGCTTTCCTTATGTCATGATATGAGATAAAAATTAGGAATCTACTTATGTAATAGAGTCGATCCACTAAGGTATTCAGCAGCGGTGTAGTATCAGATCCCAAAGAGAGTAAGTTCTTTCTTTCTTATGGAGGAAATAAAGTATTTTTCAAAGATTCTATAGAAATTTCGATATGAAATGGAGATAGTTACCTTTCAGAAAATGCTACTGATAGCAGAGATAGATGTCTATGCTTCATCTTTCTGAAGGTGGGAAAAAAGAGAAAACTGAATTCGAAATAAAATCCCAATTCACGTTTGAAGCTCATGGAAATGTATGTAATTAACCTCTTCTGGGTAACCCGAGAAACAAAAATGGGATTGATTTACGAGAAATCTTATTTAGTTAGTCTAGGGGAGATTAAGATGGGATACCAAAATAATGGATTATTGAGGCTGAGCCGTATGAGTTAGGAAACTCTCAAGTACGGTTCTAAGGGAAGGAATTCACCCACCTATTCTGACCGAGGAGAACAGGCCATTCGCCAGGGAGATTCTGAAATTGCGGAGGCTTGGTCCAATCAAGCTGCTGAGTATTGGAAACAAGCTCTAGCGCTTACTCCAGGGAATTATATTGAAGCGTATAATTGGTTGAAGATCACGAGACGCTTTGAAT